AGCCTCCGTTGAATGGAGAGAACACTATCCCCCCCTATAATTTCATCTTCTTGATAAGGATAGGGGACGACAGGGGGAGCTACTTCATTTGGGGCAGGCGCAGGACGTGCCCCTTGTTGGTTAACGGACGACGACGTGCCTGCGCTTTCCCTTTCCGATGATCCCAGGAGATCCGTCCATCCAGACTCCTTCACTTCCCGGATCGAGGGGCAGAATACTACAACAAAAGGAATTCTGTAGAACGAAGGAACTAAAGTTGTTGTACACCCTAAAGCCAGAACATATGACGAAATAACAAAAGATGAGAAATTTCACAAGAGAAAGAGCGCGTTGTAACACGGGTCTCGTTAGAATCAAGAAAAAAAATCTGACTTGAAGATCCAAAGGACAGAACCGAAAAAGAAGATTGAGAGTAAAGAGGAAAAGGCATGACCAGAAGAATTGTGTGAAATAAGTGAATTTATCCAGTTGAGACATGATTGATTTTTCAACAATGATTCCCTCCATACAGACAGAGAGTCTTTCCTGCACGGAGTAGTTAAGAACTCTAGATAGCTGTGGTTGGTTGTTGACCAAAGAAAAGCATGGGAAAAAGACCAAAGATATAACTTACCTGGGGCTCTCTTCGGAGTTTTCGAAAATGGTGCTCTCATTCTTGCCGAGCCGAGAGAGGGGGCGAAATGGGGACCTTGATCTGCGCTTCGCCTTTGGCATCGAAAAGCAAGGAGTCATCATCTCAGATTACTCTAATTTCTAGATCGACTTTCAATCGATGATTCTCGCACGAGTCGAAATGAAAAACATGCTCACTTATGTTAGTTCTTTTTTACTTTACTTTCTACGGTATCATTTCCATAGAATATCATTTATTTACGACATTCTTAGATAATATATATATAAATTGTAGAACCAACTGGGAACGGGAGGGAAGCTTGCTTCAAGAATTGATTTCATGTGGGCTTTTTCTTTCCAGCCCTCACCATCCCTGGCAGTAATCCAAGTACACCGGCAAAGGGATTAGTTGATAGCAACTGCACGGTTGAGATACCTAACTTGAGGATAATCTATCAGAGCTAGTTTGCGGTCTCCTCACACGTAAGCTAGTCAAAGGTATCTTTATGCCTATTATCTATGGCAAAACTTTAATGAGCACGGTCAGCGATCTAAAAGCCCAACTCTCTCACTTCCTCACTCATAAGGAATGCTTCGATGTTGCCTCTGTCTGCTTTAAGTTCTGGAGGACGAAATATCAGGGCATGGAATGCCTGATCCGGTTGATCCGCCATATAGGCTGGATCGCGTCATTTAGGGATAGACCTTCTATAGAGTCCCTTTCTTTACCACGGTTCAGGATTATATGGTAATGGATCCCATAAATATATGGGTTTATGATAGACTTCATAAGAAGAGGCGTCGGGTGACTCTCAGAGTTTCTTCTTCTAAGAGAGATCGTAGGAAGACTGAAATCTCTACCTTCGTAAACTTCATCCATCAGAGGGATGCCCATATTGCAATGAGAGTAGTAGAAACTATGCAACTAATAGGTGCGCCTATATACACAGTACACGACAACTTTATAAGTACAGCTAAATATTGCGATAGTATACCTTTGATTTATAGCAACGTCATTCGTGACATGGGCCCTCCACTTTCAATCCTCAACGAGTTCATCTATATGAATGTTATTATATTAAACCTTTTGTAAAAAGGGGGTCAGGGTCAGTTGGACCTACTGAGGGTTACTTTGCCCGTGAGGTAATCCCAAAAGAGACGCTTCGTCTTTACTTAAAGGCTAATGTCCCTGATAACATAAGCAAAAAGATGAAAGCAACTTGGGACGAAAGGATCTCGGGAATACTGACCTCTTACGAGAACTATACTCGTAATGTATGCGGTGATTTTCAATCCCCTAGGGATTGTTGGCTAGCTCATGAGAAAAAGTGGGAGAAATTCCAGTTAAAGCTAAGAAGGTTGGCAGGAATTCCATATTACTGCGTACACTATTAAGTATGAAGATGAAGATGAAGGCATACACCACAGACCGCGCAACTACAGGACAGTTATTGAATCGCTTGTATCAAATAATAGAGCGGACTCCACACCAAGATCCGCATCCAGGGTTAATCATTGCTTCACATCACTTCTTCGAGCCTTACCCTCTTGTTAACGAGATTTACCTACTCAGTCTTGCGACCATGGATCTCTTAATCCAGTTTGCTTACCCTTCCTTATCTGGTTACGGTAAGTTCACAATTTCCTTTACCATGAAGCGGGGAGGAGATCTCATTTACGCTAGGTTCTGCTATCCCCTTGACTTATGAAGATTGTAAGTTAATTCCAAAGAGTGAGGTCTATGCTCATATATTGAGATATATAAAACAATATGCAGAAATCTACGACGGAGATTCTATAGTTCGACTCATGATCCGAGTCTATATGGACAGCAAAAAGATGGATAGGCCTGCCCTATCTTCAGAGGAGAGAGATAGCTCACTTTCTTCAATCATTCAAGCCGGATTGAGTGAGATCGAGCCAATAACTGCAAGAGAGATCCGATATGGTAAGCGTAGCCATCCAACCCATATCACAGCACTCAAACAATGTTGCACTGAGCTGAAACCATTCATGGTAGCCGATACCGAGACTCTACTGATCGATAACGTTCATATGCCTTATGCTGCTGGTCTCTTGATGGTTCGTCCCGGAGAACAGATCAATGATATTATGGTAGATACCTACTTCAGTGAAGACTACTCTATAATCTTGAATTCCTTTGAAGATAGGAGTACTAAGGTCCTTTATGACTTGGTATTAAGGATATCTACGATTGTTAGACAAGAACAATCCACTATAACAATTTACTTCCACAACTTCTCTAGATTCGATGGAATTCTCTTGCTTAAGCACCTAGCATGTCATCACAAGAGCTACAAGCTAAAACCACTGATGAGGAACCATAGGCTTTACGAGTTAGCTGTCTATTCTGGTAAGAAGATGTTATTCCGCTTCAGAGACTCCTTGAATCTACTCCCTGGCAAACTTAGCGCCCTAGCTAAGAATCTATGCCCGGGTCTAGGCCCGAAAGGCTCTATCCCATATGATGAGGTTACACCGTCCAATCTGGCTAGTATGAAAAAAAGCTTGTTAGACTATATGAAGCAGGACATCCTTCTCCTTGGAGGTGTAATGCAAAAAGCTCAAGAGATCTATTTTAAGCTGTACAAGGTGGACATAGAAGGCAAGATAACCATTTCCTCACTGGCTCTAAGCATCTTTCGTATGAAATACTATGATGCATCTAATTGGCCAATCCACATCCCGAACAAGAATGAAGACAGCTTTATAAGACGTTCCTACTACGGTGGTCATACAGATACATACAAGCCATATGGCGAGGACCTATACTACTACGATGTGAACTCTCTCTATCCCTTTGTAATGAAGGAATTTCCAATGCCTGGTGGTGTGCCAGTCTGGCATGGAAATCTGGAAGGCAAGGACTTAGATAGCATGTTTGGCTTTATTGAGGCATATGTGGTATGTCCTAAGACTATCAAGAAGCCCTTTCTACCCTATCGAGACAAGAATAACACTCTCATCTTTCCAACCGGGGAATTTGTTGGAGTCTACTATAGCGAGGAGTTAAAGTATGCAAGAGGCCTAGGCTACACTGTGCTCCCAATCTCAGGCTACCTCTTTGAGAGGATGGAAAGCCCATTCCGCCCGCCTTTAAGTTCCTGGGGCATCCCCCATGCGTTTAGGATGTTACTAAAAGTAAGAAGATTTATAATGAGGATATAATATAAAAAACAAGAGGATGAAAGATAGCATCTATTAGATCTTTTGCTTTATCTAATGAGACATCCCCCATAACAGCAGACTTTTTACTACTTGTTGAATAAAATTTCTTCAAGTGGAACAAATAAGACTGAAATCTTTTAATAAATGCTTTGATGGCATTCAAAAAAAGAATAATATATAATCGCATATCATTCGGTTCATTTTTTAACTGCTCCCCCCAACAAGAGGAAAGACTTGTTTGTTGTAAATCGCCGGTTGGTTGATCCGGAAAGACATGGGAGAAAACATAAAACAAACGAAACTGGAAACAACGAATTTATCGGGAGCAATATCAACTACCTAGACCGACCTGCTCTAATAGAATTCCATAAACACAACGCGAAGAGACTTTACTGAATGACTTGATCGATCGTACTAGATAGATAGGTATCAGATAGACCATAAACCTTTCATACGCTATTTCTAAATAAGGGATAAATACATATAGAGCAGGAAAGAGAGAACATCTTCCTTCTGTGACATTGACCCCGAAAAAAGCCTATTCTATACCAGCTTCTTCTATAGATGATATAACAGGAGCAGATTCAATAGCAAGGGAGATTCACCCAGCAGCGGAAACTGCTTGAGCTGATACGCAAACAAGACCGGCTAGGCTTACAGCGCCTATGATGATTGGTAAGTGAACTTGAATGCTAGTTTCCATTGAAAGAGGGTGCCCTTCAGAACTACACCTACTTGATATCCATCGTAGAGGAAGATGCAGCAAATCCCATTAATAATCAATTAATTAGTGGATTTGGAAGAGTAGGGCTAAGTTCTCGTTCAAATAAAAAAAGTTTAATTTTCCCCGTCATCGACCCATTTTCACTCATAAAGCGACTTCAAATCGACCAACTTCCACGAAAGACCGTGTTTTTTCCGCATGAAAGAGCATGTTTTTTGTCATCCAGAGAGCTTGTCCGCGAACAGATAACTTGCTTGCTAGCTGTCCTAGCTGCTTGAAAGGATTGTGTATACATAGGGATGTCGCGTATACGCTGTGAGAGTGGATCTCTAGAGTCTTTCGCAGTGGCATCTAAAGCCTAAACCGTAACTCCGCTCGGCTAAGAAGAGAGGGAGTGGACAAAGCCCTTTATCAAATCAATAAGAAGGGAGGGGCAATCTTATCTTATTGACGAGACTGCTAAAAAGAGGTGCGCCATAACGAGTCCTCTCTTGCGGGAGGGATAGGCGGAGGAGGTCTTTCGACGAGATCCTGATGTTGTCACACGAATTGCTCAAGAAGAAGAAGCTGTGATCACTCTACGACTTTCTGTTCAGCACGCTAGCTTGGCTGAAAGGGCCTTGCCACTGGACTTATTCTTTTATCGGCGTACCGGTATTGACCTTTTGCTTGGCACTCTTCATCGCTAAACCCTTGAGCCCCACCGGACGAATCTGTTCTACCTGCCTTTCCCGGATCCTATGGTAAAGCATACGTGCCGCTATACCTTCCCCTTTTCTGTTAATGGAAGGCTTGGGCCAAGGAAGAGGAAAAGAAGATAGCTAAGGTTTCTGGATAATCGTCTTCTTCTCTTATGAGAAGAGCACCATACAATCTTCCGATTACCCTCTTAATTAGAATTAGCCTTCAAGCGGATCTTCCGACACACGGAATGGACTATCTTTCCATTATCAGACTTAGCCGATTGGACAGCTAGGATGGAATCGAAAGCATCTCCGCTGACTGACTAAGATGATAGGGGAATGGGAAGACAGCCTGCTCTCCTTACCAACTGGACGAGAGAGAGAGTCATTCCGCCCTAAAGGAGGATTGATTACCTGAGGAAAAGACCGTGCTTCAGGAAAGAGGATGTAAAGGATTATTCTTAGAGAATATGATCTCACTCAAGGGAGGATTTGCGGGGCTAAGCTAATAAGCTAAGGAGAAAGATCAATCAGCGGGATTGATTCTAAGGCTGAACCTAGAAAGATGAATCAATAAAGAAGTAGTCACAGCCAGGCCAGGAGGAAAAGGCCTTCATTTACAGGACATAAAGTGAATCCCTCTTTCTAAAAAGTTGATCACTGACCGTTAGAGGTTTTGCTACTAAACTAACATAAGTAGAAGAGGACACTTAGTTCCAACATAGACTGCCCGAAGGAGGAGGGGTCAACTTGCTGCAGGAATGGTTGAATAAAGGGCTTGCCCTACTAAAGTTTGAAAGCTTCAATTCAAGATTTATTATTGTCCATTAGCGAGAGAACGACAAATTCTAGTGGACAATGATAGTCTTGAATAGCTCCGACGGAGGAACTGACCCTCCCCTAGTTCTATGAAAATGGGAGTTGGCCTCTGGAGAGGAATTAGGCGCGCGAACGACAGTGGTCTTTCTTGCGTTCAAGATCAAGAGGCAGCCCCTAGTCTTGTTGTTCTGTAACGGGCCTTTGGCATACTTTACTTCGTCGGTCTTTGCCCTTCTTTTTTCTCTTTCTGTAATGTAATTGAGAATTTTATATTGGAAGGGGGGAGACGGGGACTTTTCCACCACGTAGGCTCGTGAGTCACTTTTCGAGTCAGAAATTCAGCTCTTGACTGAAGTTCCGGAGATCGATAGAGCCCTCTCGAAACCTAGCTGTGTGAGTTTGGGGGCAATGTGCAAGCAACTTCATCCCCGAATGGGTACTTTTTCCTTTCTCCTGCAAGGTATAGAACAACTAAGGGTACTGGTCCTGCTCGCTTTGGTTCTGGTGACCAAGAAGCAGGTTCTGAAAGACAACCAGCCATTGTTTGACCGACTGTTCCCTGTTCCGTTTGCGTCCCATCAAGTGGCAGAAGATCTTCCTGCTATTAACTATTAAAGCTGTCTTTCAAAGAGCGGCTTTAGCTTTAGTAGTTGCTGACGGGATCACTAGGGAACTATGTATCGGGATGCACCTAACGGCGAAGGAAGTTTGACTTCTCAGTAGGAAGTCTGGTCATCTGTTTACTGCACTTTATTTAAATTTAAAGCAGGCAGCGGCCAGCTTGCTGCAAGCCCTGTGCTGCGGATAGACCCCTTCCTAACCTAAAGAGCTACTTTCCCGATCTCGTTGAACTAGGTCAGGATACCCGCCCTAGGGTCATTCCATCTTTCCATCGTAGAATGATCATGAGGAAGAATGGGAGGGCGGACTTGCTCGTCAGACTTTATTTTGTCATATTTCAGTATGTGTAGAGCTATTCCGTTGGCTAAGCGGTTAACTAATAGAGTCTTAGATTATATTGTTACGCCTCCTAAGCTAAGCCAGATAAAGACTGGAGTGTGATTCCTCACATTCTAGACTCTATCCCGCAGCTATTCCAAAGGTACCCGCCTACGATTGGGTCCATACCTTTGTGTCCTTGGCCTAAGGGATGGAGAAGACAGGTTTCTTCTAGTCTTAGAAGTAGAAGTTAGTTTCAGTCTTTTTCTTTATTCCGGGCTAACTGTACAGGCGGAGTTAGCAAAGAGGAAGAGGTACAACATAAGCAAGTAAGCGGGTCACAAGGAAGTAGGATTCCAATCACAGTGAGTCAAGCCGCTTTCAGTCCTATCATTGGTAGTGGGAGATAGGGGGCAATTGGGTGAACGACTGAGATGGTTAGATAGTTTCTGACTTTCAAGGTATTCTTAAGCCCGGGATGGAGAAAAGCCAAGCAGCGGTTAGAAAGAAAAATAATTGTCCGCTCTCCTAGTTGCTAAAGAATCCGGAGCTTCTTTTGAAAGAAAAGGCTAAATACCATTCTTAAAAATCACCATTGGTGCCATCCTATGGTCCACCACGTGATGAATCATGAGGGCGAGTTACCAGTGACCGTATGGTTTGTGGTACTCCTTGGATAAGTTTGGAACTGGGACCTGCACGAGGAGCCCAGGGGTTGCCGTTCTATTAGTACTGATAGAACAGTAACTTGCCAAACTGGTTTTCCTTCTAGGACTAGCCAATTTCTTCCTAGTTGGATTGTAATTTAACTACATAAATCTTGTGTCTTTCTTAAGACCTTGATCTTCTGTACACCCAGGCTAGGCAAAAGGGGCGAAATTTTATTAAATAATGCCACACTTATTCAAGCGTTTTACCCAAGTCATTCGGCCATTGGTATGGCAGGAGGCTATGGAACGCCTTCCCGTCATGAAGGGACTTTGTTCTTTGGTCTCTCTCATGATATTCAATGGCTTAAGCAAGGAACTCCGCGTGAGTGCTCGCTCACCTGGTGGTGAAGATAATTTGTATCTTGGTCGTCGTTCAGGATGGCTGTTTTGTGCTTTATATTTAAAACAGCATCATCTTTAATGATGTACTATGGGAGTGACCAAGTTGTTACTCCTCCGAATTCTCTTCCCATCCCCCTTTCAAGGAGTGGTATTCCCCGTATCATCCCTTCCCATCATAGAAGGATGAGATGTGTACGGGATCAAAAGGCGGCTGGTTAAATGGTATCTTTCTATCTTCTCCTTTTCTAAGATTATAACCTTAGCAAAACGGGTAGAAAAAACTTTTCCAGTATATCTCAGCCGGTGTCTTGTATGGACACTGTTGTTGAGTTGGTTGGCTCCATAAAGGAGTCCTTCAATCGTCTTGTAAACCGTTATGTACCCCAGATTCAAACTATTCCCCTTGAACAAGGGATGAAGTTTGAACCAACCTGGAAAACTGTGCCGACCCACTCTTTAACTAAGAGGGTGTGGATTGAGCGGATGAAGTTAAACCCTAAGCTAAGAAGGTTTCAACTTATCGTTTAATCTTCACATCCCTCCCTCATGAGTTGGGACCATTTCAGTTTCTTATGAATTTTGTTCACTCTTACGGTCAACAATTTTCACAAGGTTGCCTGTGGAGGGATCGAGTTCGTTACGCTTTTGACGTGAAGGTTTAAAACCCCTATTTATCTTTATCTTTTTATTTTGATTCTGTTTCATGGTTAATGTTTATTTTCCCTTTATATATTTGTATATATATATATTCAAAATGTGATATGTATTGTATGATATATTTTATATATTTCACCTTCTAAACCTAGATGTGAAAAGAATCTTTCTAATTTAACTTTATCTTCTTCCGAAAGAAGAGTCTGGAAAGAGTCCTTAACCAGTCAACAAGGCCACTCCCTTCGGGTGATTGGAGATAGCTGTAAGGAATACTAAACTAAAGGATGCAGCGAGGCAAAGCCGATTGAGAATATGACGGTTAGCCCCTCGGCGCTTGAGAGGCATCCTATTTAATAAAGATTCTTCCTCTAGTCGAATAGAGTATTAGTCCACTCCATTCAGACTATTCCCCGACGTGATGCTATACGGACGTTCCTAATCGCAACTGGGAAGAAGGCTTGCTTTTCGTTGAGCTAGGCCCGTAAACTCTTTTAGGAGTCCCAAAGACGACATAGATGACCGAGGGCCCCCTTTTAGATGGAACCAGGTTAGGTCACTTCGATCGCTTAAGCCCTTACTGCGATAGAGTAGGCCGCTTTAGTTGGCAAGGTTATATGGTCTAGAATGATGCCACCTGTGAAAGAAAGGTAGCGAAAGACGATTCCTACTCCTAAACCGCTGAGTGATGGGCAACGATCTCTAATTACCTATGACGAAATGGAAAAGGTAATCGCGACCCTATCACGAGAGTTGAAAGCAAGTGGAGAGGGCTAACTCGAAATATCATAAGTGATGCGCCTTCTGTCTCTCGTGATTGTCAGTGAACGTGGACACCGGATTCGCTACCGATGGTGGAAACAACTATCTACCAATGACGAGATGACCGAGGTTGCGTGCGCCGCTCCGTCAAAGCTTGATTCCAGGTTCAACTCCCTGGCGTCGAGATCTTATTCTTTCGTTTGTGAATCTTTCTTTTTCCCATGCATTCCCGGATCAACCAACCGGCTATTTACAACAAACAAGTCTTTTTTTTTTAGAGCAAGAAAAGAAGCGGAAGTCGATTGAGAGCTACTTCTAATGGAAAAATTGCTTGAACTAATTTGTTCAAACCCCTTAATTGAATATGGGAGCCATGGTACTTACTTCTTCGCCAGCCCTCTTGAACAATTTGAGATAATCCCTTTTCTTCCTATGAAGATAGGTGACTTGTATTTCTCATTCACAAATCCCTCTTTGTTTATGCTGCTCACTCTCAGTTTGGTCTTACTGCTGGTTCATTTTGTTACTAAAAAGGGAGGAGGAAAGTCAGTACCCAATGCTTGGCAATCCTTGGTCGAGCTTATTTATGATTTCGTGCCGAACCTGGTAAACGAACAAATAGGTGGTCTTTCCGGAAATGTGAAACAACAGTTTTTCCCTTGCATCTCGGTCACTTTTACTTTTTCGTTATTTTGTAATCCCCAGGGTATGATACCTTATAGCTTCACAGTTACAAGTCATTTTCTCATTACTTTGGGTCTCTCATTTTCTATTTTTATTGGCATTACTATAGTGGGATTTCAAAGAAATGGGCTTCATTTTTTAAGCTTCTTATTACCCGCAGGAGTCCCACTGCCGTTAGCGCCTTTTTTAGTACTCCTTGAGCTAATCTCTTATTGTTTTCGCGCATTAAGCTTAGGAATACGTTTATTTGCTAATATGATGGCCGGTCATAGTTTAGTAAAGATTTTAAGTGGGTTCGCTTGGACTATGCTATGTATGAATGATCTTTTATATTTCATAGGAGATCTTGGTCCTTTATTTATAGTTCTTGCATTAACCGGTCTGGAATTAGGTGTAGCTATATCACAAGCTCATGTTTCTACGATCTTAATCTGTATTTACTTGAATGATGCTATAAATCTCCATCAAACTTGATAGTTATTTATTTATAATTGAACAAAAGCGAGAAGCGAAGTGAAGAGGATCAATGGCTGGTATGCTATAAATGAGTGAGAGCAATGGGAAAGAGAAGGGATAATGCAGTCAATAATTACTTACTTATAGGTAAAGAGAGAATCTTCTTACCGAGTCGAATGAGATGTACCGTCCTTAAGAAATGCTTACGGAGTGGAAAGCGCAGATTCCCTAGATAGATATAGTGAAAAACGCCATTGCCTGGAATAAAGAGTTAGGCTATGGTATAGAGTTCAGTTTTGGGTGGAAGGGCGTCAGAATGTCCCCCTTTTGGAAACCTTCGGGGGCTTCCGGCGCCTCTAGCTCGAAATCCGCGTCTCCATCTAGTGAAAGTTCCACCTCTACTCCCGAAACCGGTATTGAGAGTGCTTCCAGCCCACTTGAGCAATTTGAGATTATCCCGTTGATTCCTATGAAGATAGGAGTGAGAAGGCAGTTTTTTTCTTCCCAGTTCTGATATTAAGGCATCAGCCGGGGAAGAATTGTGAGCACCTGGGGTAAGATCTTCTAGAGCTCGGATAGATCTCTTAGGAAAAGAAAGCATTTCCAGTCAAGGAGTAGGGTAAGGGAGAGTTGAAGACATCTAAAACATATATATCCCACCCCTGGTAATTTGAGTATTCCTAGCTTCGTAGATCGGATCCAGGTATTTTTGTTAAAGCTAGAGGGAGAGCGGCTAGGGAAGGGTGACGATTGAAGCTATTCCGCCCCTAGAAGGAAGCCAAGTTTCTTTTGTTGTAGCAGCAGGAGAATTCTTTAAAGCAGAGAATCCGATACATCAAGAACAAACCGAGGTGGAAGAAGACTGTCCTAAAGTAGTATTCCCTTCCCTATTGAAAGTTCAGCTCGGCGAAGCAAAAAAGTAAAAAAGGAATTTCAGCGGTTAGGATCAGTCTTCTAGTAAAGGAAAAAGCATGAACTCGCTACAAATTGAGAACGAGAACACAATAAGAGATAGAGAGGAGGAAAGCAAGGAAGCAGAGAAATTCCCCCCCCCCTATTGGAAATTCCCCTTTTCCGACTAATATGACTATTTTCAGGGCGTAGACGCCGCTCTCAACTACACATAAAAACCTTACTACTTCTCGGTTTACGAACGAAAGTGTGGTGGACACACTGATGACCACTTCTACGCAGTCTTATGATCACTCTTGTCTTACTAGCGAGCGGATTCGGGAACTCATACGCCCTTGGGCTCCCCTGTCCTGCATCTGAGACTTCTATTACTTACGCTTTCAGCTTCTGATAAAGTAAAGAAAGTGTTGGGACCGAGGGCCAGCTTGGATTGGGCATGCTTTCTTATGCTACTACTACACATCCTATGACTCTTCCTTTCGGAAAGCTCAGTCCTCGAGGGAGGATCGGAGAATCCACTCTTTACGTTAGGGCTAGCAGTCTCTCTTTCTGTATCGGCTTTACCTATCGAATGGGCTTCTTCGTTGAGTAGACGTCTCGAGGGGCAGACAAAATCCGTTTTTTAGTAAAAACTCCTGCTTCTTTGAGGAGCTCCCCACCACTTTCTCTCTGTAGGTAGCTTCCTCCATATGTTCCTCTGGTAGATCCATTTCTTGTTCTTCACTCCAACTCATGAGAGTTTGGTCCTTGTTGTTTTCAGTCATGTCCATTTCTTGGCCTTCCTGGTTTCTCTCTATGCCTTCCATCAGATTCTCTTCAGAGCTCATCTCTCGCCTCCAGACAAGGTATGGTACACAACTCTCTACCTTTTCGGTCATCAAACTACTAGGTCACATATGTTGGTAATCCTTTTTTTTGGATTGCTTCTATGAGTTCTCACTATTAATGCTGCCACGTGTGCATACAACATTGAATTTTCAATCTTTCGCTTCCCTTTAGCAGTCTTTTACTTCTTTCCTAGGGAGCAAGAAAAGGGCAGCCATTAGCTTAGCTCATCCGTAGCTTGCCCCCAATTAGTAAGTAAGCCTTCGGTTACCGTGGTTCTTTTCTTCGCCATAATATCAGTTCAATGTCAATGACGGTGAAGGAAAGCAAGAAAGGAGAGTCTACTGACTTGGGTACAAAACTAGGGGATGAATCTATAGAAATTCCTTAATTTAAGGAGACGGGATCTGCTACTTATTTAGTTACGAGACCACCAGCCGAATCCAAGACACCTGTAGCTGGAACAACTTCTTCTTCCCCCGTTCGTGCCAAGGAAAGCAGCCTATCTCTTCAAACTTCTAATAAGATAACGAGACCATTCACAGCTTCATAAGAGCTAGCGACAAGAGCTATAAGCTTAACCACACTGGGACCTGGAGGTTATAGAAACTCTAGCTAATGCTAAGCTAATGTGATTCACATGAAAGAAGAGAAAATCATTCTAGCTTTCTTCCCAAAGGCCTTAAAGAGCTTACTCGTAGGACAATACAGACGGGACTTTTTAGCACAACCTTTTAATTTCTTCTAAGGACTAATACCATCTGTTGACCTGGGTCTTTAACTTCTTTATATAAAAAGATCATCCGATGAAGTGAAAGGGAATGTTCTCAGATACTGATTCCATACCAGTTGATTCAATGGTGGGTTTTCTTTATGGATATAGTCTCTGGGGATTCCATAGTCAGCGGAAGGCAACCTTAGCCTTTACTTCACTCCTTGCTAATAGTTTCTTTACTTTGATTCCACCTTGTGTTATATGTTATAAAGGGTATGTTCCAAAACTAGAATAGTACTACTAGTAAAGTAGGAATACGGTAAGCTTGCCTTTTCCGATTTGTTCTGTCAATTTTTTAAGTAGATGAATGCCCTTCTTTACTTTTTCGTAATACGCTTTAGCTCTATTTCCCGAGAACTAAAGATTGGCATTTCGGGCTGGATCTTCAAGTCTTCACTAGAGTCTGCCAGCTCGTAAACTCGCTCCTCTGTACTCCTACTATACTATAGGAGACTGAGACCAAGGGGTCCAACTCTTCGATAGTAAATGAGTAGGAAGCAAGGGGGATTCTTTCACATCAACTAAGGCAGCACCCGACCGAGGCAGAATAAGTGATAGCATCTACAGCAGGCATTTACGCAACATCAAAAGATGAAGCGATAGCGGGCGGACTCTGAGGCACTAGAGACTTTTAAGATTTAAGATATAGTCTCCGCAACAAATATCAATGAAGCGGTAGCGCTCGATTCAACGATGTTTTCCGTCATCCTAGGACTCGGCGAAAGAGGTTCTCTATTGATTCAAAGTGACATCGTTTATTAAAAAAAAATTGAATTGTTTAATTAATAACTTAGGAAATGGAATGCTTTTTCCATCTTCTTTCTATCCTCGTTGTCACCAACGGGGACGTAGATGAGGCAGGCAGCCCGTTCAAAGTCAGAAATGTTCCTAAGATGGAACCCTCCTTATGACCAGTTTTCGAACCTTCTTAATGGAGTCTCTAGGTGAGGGGAGAAACCCGATTCATTCCACCCTTTATGCTAGACCGGAGTCGGATAAAAGACCTCAAACAGGGACATTTACCATTCTACTCCCTGCCTCATTACTTCTTAGAGGTCAGTTCCGATAGAGCTACGCTCCGGGTATTCCTACAATTTTTTCTTATAGGTTACTCTTTGAACTCTTAATTAAAGCACTGGAAGAGAATCGCTATCGTCTTTCTAAAGGACGGGGATTTACGTGTATTGCTTATGTCCGATTTGCTGACGCTAGCTTGACTTCACTCACTTCAGAGACAGAAAAAAAGAATAAGAAAGGAGCGTAGCAGCCAGAAAGAGAAAGAAATCCCCTCTTCCGCTTAAGGCACCGAAGTCCCACAGCTAATATCAATAGCAGTTGATTCAAGGGAAGTTCTTTCTAGAGCAGTAAGAGCCTATTCTGTCTTGCTTTCTGATTCAATTCCGCTGCTAGGGTGAGGGAACTCTGCCTATCTCAATCCTTGGAAGCCGGTTTGAGGTTCACCGATTGACCTAATTCCAGATGAACAGACAAATTCTATTATCTCATGGAGGAGGAGCTTCAAGCTTATAGATAGTGGCCTAAGCGCTAAGAAGTGGCCAATATGCTTTTCACATCGTAGTTGGACAGCTTATCGAAGGGAGGAGTGGAAGTCTCTTCGATTTAGTAGCCCTAGCCCATCCTCCCGTGTGCGCGGGCGTGTGTTGATTATGTAGTAGTCATTTTCTGTTTTTGGATTTGAATCATGTTGATTCTTCGATGCGGGTTCTGGACGTTTGCCTGGCTATGTTTCCGATTGTTCAGTCGCCACTGTGGCTCGCTACCCTACTTCATTTTGCAAGATTTTGTATGTGTGGTTCCATCTGTCTGTGGTTGGTCTGGGCCCTTTGTTCTTGCAGGTGTAAGCGTGCTCCCCATGTAGTTTTCTTCGTTCCCGTGGTTTCAGGTGCGAGTGTAAAGAGTTTGTTTGAAATAAGTCCAATGAGATGATACGAAAATCAAGAGTCAAAAGCTTGCTCATCAGAAGGATAAAAAGAGTTTGTTTTATGAATTATCCTTGCAAGGCAACTAAGATAAGGCTAAGTGAAAGCAAAGAGGGCGACAGGCTTTCCTTAGCTGCTGGCACCTTTGTCTGAGCCGCCCTTTTTTTTGGTGCAGATCAATACTATCTTTATCCCAACGCGAGGCATAGGCTCATGACATCACTTGTGAGTAAGTGCCACTCGCTTTGTCCCAACGTTGAAATCCCACTACACATTGGCGATCTAAGACGCCCAAAGTCTTATATCTGATGGTCCGTATAGGAAGATCATCACTGCCAAGAGTCATGACCCCCCTACCTGCCCGAGGTTGGTTACAATCCTGGGCAGCCAAGACAAAATATGTCCCGGAGATCCCACCTCTAACAAGACACAGATTGCTCTGTGGATTGGAAGAGGCACCGAGAATTGGTACTCGGTAAGATAGACCTTTTAAAGTAAAGCAACCTCATCATAAAGTTTCCACATTAAACCAAACTTAACTAATTGTGGATCCTTCCTAGTTACTTTCCAGTCATAGGTGATTACGGGTGCCTGGCAGAAGTCTTCTGATCAGACGACAGTATGATACCATTTAAGATAGTTGAGCCACTGTTTCACCCACCCTCTAAGCGTAGTCCACTCAAGAAAATCCCGAGCATCTTCGGAACAGATGTCCTCTTGATACAATTTCCATTCTTTGGGTAGATACGACTTACGAAGCAAATCAATAAGATGAGCCCGTAAGTAGGGATTTATAGGCTGTCCACGGCCAAGCCACAACTCAAATGGTAAGGTATTCTTAGCAGATGATGAGAGTTCATAACATTCCGGAATGACACAGGAGAGAAATCCTTAGTCAATCCATGTGTTCTGAACTTCTTAGCGAATTCGCCACAACCAGAATCAGAAACTAAGGTCTTGTCTTTAGAGACATGACACCTAAACTATCCAATATCTGTTGGTAGCGAGAAGATACCCTATCATCAGTGATGATAATATCATCACCGCATACTGATCAAAATATCGACCAGGATACTCTTGTTCTGCTGCTGCCCATACAACAAAATGATGAGACAGAGATAACAAAGAAAGCCCAAGAGGAGTAGTATCCCAGAGGTTGACCAACTTGAAAACTGAATCCTAAGCTATCGTTGGTCCTCTCAAGGGATTTCGCCCAAGGAACCCCGAACATAGTGAAGCCGAGAAGATTTCCAACTTCATCGGCAAACTCATGTCCGAAGAGAGACTTTAGAAGATCTAACTGTATCAATAAAGGCCACCTATCTGTGGTTTAGATCGATAGAGTAGATCTTCTTTGCACCCACTAGTCTATCAAGAGGGGCACTTTGATTAAAGGTGCCATCTGTTTTCAGATCTCCCAACGCCTCTATTAACCAATTATGGAGAGGTCGGAGAAGCCTCTGATTGACATAGTTTCCTATGGCAAACACCCTCCTCTTGCCCGCGCCAGACTCAACTGAATGCGAGAACCTGCCAGGATAGCCAAATAAGTCACCAGTACTGTCAAACTCCATCAGAAGACTTTCTGGAATTGTAACAGAACTATTGGCTGATATATTGGATAGCCAATCATTCCATTCATCACGAGGATATCTGGTAATGGATGACCATAAAAAAGGCTGCTGATCCTTTCGATGTAAGCTTCTGCGTCATTCCTCATGCTAATGCAGGGTTAACAGACATCGATAAACGGAGCATAGCGAACCAGAGTAACAGTGATGTAAAATTGGCAAAGATGCCTCTTTCACGGCGAGACTGACCAGGTCGCTTACGATCCGTTGGCAGAGCCTTCCAAGTAGGTTCCCACGAGATTCCCTGGTAAAGGGGGCGTGAGAGGGCTTGAGATAGGTACCGATTGGCTAGTTTACGTATTAACCCTCGTAGCCAATCTCTGACTTCTGAAAATTTTTGAACGTCAGACATAGGATCAGTTATGCTAGCAAACAAAGACGGAGAAATCCGTTTTGCTAACTTAATCGCTCTAGATAAACTAAAGAACGATAAGTAGAGTTTAACTAGCATATCAGCTTTGTCATCCCTTTGATAGATTTGTTGTCTATGAAAGGATGGTATGATCCTAGGGTAACCTGATCTAGTGAGTGATACGGGTACAGATAGTTTAGTATGAATATCATACGGGGTAATCCCACCGTACGCCTGTTGAAGTGTTACTGCGCACTGCTTCAGATATAAAGCAGTAAACAGCCTGACCGGCGATTCAAAAAAACTACCTGCTTGGCAAAGAGGTATGCTCCGATACAGAGCTCCTTGGTTAGGTTAGACCATCAGTGACTACTAAAATCAACTTATTACACATTGACTTTAGTAGCCGAAGATCTTCCACCATTGGATGAGTCTAACTATAGATATCCTATAAAAAATTTATTCCATATGGAATTTTTTTATAAATATATAAG